TAGAATTTTGTGAAACGTATCAATAAGCTAGACCCATGCTACGAGTTGTCTCATGCCATAAATAAACCCGGACACTCAAGAAATCCGTTGGACAAGCAGATTCACATCTCTTACAACCTACACAGTCCTCTGTTCTTGGAGCAGGAGCAATTTGCTTAGCTTTACATCCGTCCCAAGGTATCATTTCCAATACATCTGTGGGGCAGGCTCGTACACATTGAGTACACCCTATACATGTATCATAAATCTTTACTGAATGTGACATTGGATCTATCAATTTTTTGAACGTTATCAATTTTCGATCTGGTAAAATCAGTAGTAACTGAATCATATATTGTAGACACCAGACGAATCAGTGGTTTACCAGAATTTTTTTTAATTGAATAATCAATCTACTTCTGGATCTGGTCATGAGAATGAGAGAGGTCCAAGATACTTTGATTTATTACGTTTCAGCAAACATGGTCATACGAGTTATACACGGCACGCTAATTCTAATTGGTAAATATTCTATATATCTGTCTTTATTTATATCATTACGACTATTTATTCAACAAATTCGATTGATTGATACGAGTTGATTTTCTGTTACGATAGATCGACGAAACAATAGCTGGCCCAATAGCTGCTTCAGCGGCTGCAATAGCTATAACAAAAATCGAGAAAATGTCTCCTTTTAATTGTCGACTATCAAATAAATCAGAAAATGTTACGAGATTTAGATTAACCGCATTCAGTATAAGCTCAAGACACATAAGTGCTCTAACCATGTTTCGGCTTGTGATCAATCCATAAATACCGATAGAAAATAAATAGGCACTCAAAATAAGTACATGCTCGGTCATCATTGACCAACTCCTCATCAATTGAGATTGATTTCAATATGAACAACAATACAATTTAACCGATTTGATTGACTAGAATATAACAAGTACGGAAAAAAGGAAGGTATTAGTAATGGATCGAACTCAAACCCATTCAATTTAATATATGAACAATAGAATATAAAAATGGAACTGAAGGGAAATTGATGTCATAATAATAACACAGAACAAAACACGGCCTTATTTATTTTATTTGATTTTGGATTTCTAATTCTAAGTATTTATTACTGACGAGCCATAGCAATTGCACCTATCAAAGCAACTAAAAGAATTATAGAAATGAGTTCAAATGGAAGATAAAAATCTGTTGATAAATGAATTCCAATTTGTTGAACGTTACTTGTCAGGTCCTGCTCTATAATCTGGTTTGATCTTGTAGTCCAAATAATCCCGTACCATGATGTATCTGAGATAGTAGTAATTAGTGAAAAAAGAATACTTGTACAAACCAGTGAAGTAACTCCATCTCCAACTGTCCAAAGATATAAATCCTTGTAATATTCTGAACCATTCATGAACATCACAGCAAATACGATTAAGACATTTACGGCTCCCACGTAAATAAGGAGCTGTGCAGCAGCTACAAAATAGGAGTTAGATGGAATATGGAATAAGGATATACAAACAAGAACCAATCCTAATGAAAAGGCAGAATAAATTGGATTGGTAAGTAATACTACCCCTAGGCCTCCTAATATAAGACCTGATCCTAGAAATACTAAAAGAATATCATGTATTGATCCAGGTAAATCCATTATGTGTAAAATAAGAGATAAATAAGTTGAAATATTTCATTTTCATGACCTTACTGACCGGACCAGGAAAAAAGAGGTTACCCTATCTTTCTTTTTTTTTTTTTTTTTCTTGTATATGCCTAATTGAATTGAATCTTAATGTGGTGTGGATTGATGTAGATACAGTTATTGGACCAATCCCGCTTTTGTATCCGAAAGAGTAGTTGAAATTTGATATTTCGAAATCATCACGGATATATGAATCTATTCTAAATCCAAATCAAGCCGTGATTCTCACCAATCAATAGTTATGTTTTGTAGTTACTAACCAACCAAAATGAAAGAAACTTCGCTTCTTTAGATCAAAACGGAATCTTAGTAATTGGTAATTGTTCTTGAATCAAGGGGGTTATCCGTGGCTATTTTTATTTGAGTCGAATTCATAATTGTTCGAATTGTGTAATCGCCAATTACTGACATTGGTAACCGACCCAAAGCAATTTGATTATAATTCAATTCGTGACGATTGTAAGTAGAAAGTTCATATTCTTCAGTCATTGATAAACAGTTTGTTGGACAATACTCGACGCAGTTACCACAAAATATACAGATTCCGAAATCAATACTATAATTAAGCAATCGTTTCTTTCTAATATCTGTTTCCAATCTCCAATCAACAACGGGTAGATCTATGGGGCATACACGAACACATACTTCACAAGCAATGCATTTATCAAATTCAAAGTGGATTCGACCGCGGAAACGCTCTGATGTGATCGATTTTTCATAAGGATATTGAATAGTTACAGGTAAACGATTCGCGTGGGATAAGGTAATCATGAAACTTTGACCAATGTACCTCGCAGCTCGTACTGTTTGTTG